TTTCACTCTTGCAGCGGAGCGGTAGAGACTCCATTTAACTTAAGTTGATCCAGGCCGGAGGCAGACCTAAGTCAAGGTATCCCTTCTTTGAAAACTTTGGTATTGCTCCGAGATAAGAATATAAATAACGAATCAGAGCACATGGAGCCATCTCATTATCTTCTTATTTTCCTGTAAAAGAAAGACAAAATATGGTGGACTAACTGATCTTTACATCAGTTAATGAAAGAGCCCAATGCAACAAAATGCATGTTGGGTCTTTGAAACAGTTCGAATCATTTCGATAATAATAAGTTTGATCTGTTTTACCGAGAAGGTCTACGGTTCGAGTCCGTATAGCCCTACAAAATTTTAGTTTTAGTATAGACATTTTCATTTAGTAGAGGTTTTATTTCCTAATTAGTACTTGTTTATGGATTGGCCGGTTGCTTGGTCCATAGAAATAAAAGTATTACCACATGTTGATGTAAGTACATAGGAAGACAAAAATAAAAACAACAATAATTCATTTCAATAAAAAAAAAAACGGTATTTGTAAAATCTCGGACAAAATGAACAGACTTCTTCATTCATTTTCGTGGATGAATTACATATGACTTTTTCCTCTTTTCCTGTCCATGATCAAAGAGTTAGTGATACACTTTTTTGTTGGTATCCCCAATATCGGTTTATTTATATTTATGAAGGGAAAATCATGGCACGATGCTGCCTAAAAACTCCAACCGAACCCAACCAAATAAAATCTTAAGTCACATGGATCTAAAACCTATTATTTTTTTGGTCTTGTATTTTTATTTTTGGTCAGTCTTAGTCTTACTAAGTGTTATTGTCGTAACAAAAAAAACAAGTCTTTTGGTTCATTCCAAATCGAGATCTTTCTATCTTTCTTTAATACTAATATAATACTCGTACTCGAGATTGGTACGAAATGGAATCATTATTCCACTCTAATTCTTTTGGTATAGAATATAGAATAGAAAGATATTAGTTTCTATATGTAAAAGTTCCTCACAACCCAAGGCGAATTGAATCAATTCAGAAAAATAGAAATTCAATCTAGGACTTAGGAAAGAAGATAAAATATTATGATCGTTCGATGCATTATATTCTATTTACGTATTCGTATCGAATCAATAGAAGCAATGATTTTCTACCTGAATTTTGATGAAAAGAAAAAAGACTTTAAATTGAAATGAAATATAAAATATAATAATACTAGAACTAGAAATCCCTAGACATTTTCCTCTATATAACCACTATAACCACTGCAATTTTTTCATTTTCATTACATTATATCACTATTATTTCATTTTATACTTTCATACTATGGATTTCATATTCATATTCATATATAATCAATATCAATATATAATTAATAAATTAATATATAACTATATAACATACTTATAATAATTATATAACTATAACATAGTTATACTACTTAACTATTACTATATAGTATATAGTAACTATATAGTATATATAGTATATATAGTATAAGTAGTATTAGTATTTAATTAAAGAAACCGAGCGAGAAAGTTTTGTTTGTGTAAGAGCATCTTATGTCTACATCAAAATCATATCTAATATAGAAGTTAAAAAAAAAAATGTAAGTGGGATTCTGTTGAATAAATCTTTAAACAAGATATGCCCCACATCAAATAAACTCTAAACTAGACAATTTGATCAAAATAAGTTCTTGTTTCGCCTAATAAGTTCTGTATGAATTGCCAATTCCAATTCGAATGGAATAATTCAGCCTATTCCACATTAATAGGAGTTCATTTATGTTTCTGCTTCACGAATATGATATTTTCTGGGTATTTCTGATAATATCAAGCCTTATTCCTATCTTAGCATTTTTTATTTCCGAAGTTTTAGCGCCTATTAGTAAAGGACCAGAGAAGTTCTCTAGTTATGAATCGGGTATAGAACCCATGGGGGACGCTTGGTTACAATTCCGAATACGCTATTACATGTTTGCTCTAGTTTTTGTTGTTTTTGATGTTGAAACAGTCTTTCTTTATCCATGGGCAATGAGTTTCGATGTATTGGGTATATCTGTATTTATAGAAGCTTTAATTTTCGTACTTATCCCAATTGTTGGTTCAGTTTATGCATGGCGAAAAGGAGCATTAGAATGGTCTTAACTGAATATTCAGACAATACAAATAAAAAGGAAGGAAAAGATTACATTGAGACAGTTATGAATTTCATTGAGTTTCCATTACTTGACCAAACAACATCCAATTCAATTATTTCAACTACATCGAATGATCTTTCGAATTGGTCAAGACTCTCCAGTTTATGGCCACTTCTCTACGGTACCAGTTGTTGTTTCATTGAATTTGCTTCATTAATAGGCTCTCGATTCGACTTTGATCGTTATGGATTGGTACCAAGATCGAGTCCTAGGCAAGCGGACTTAATTTTAACAGCCGGCACAGTAACAATGAAGATGGCCCCTTCTTTAGTGAGATTATATGAGCAAATGCCTGAA